TGATACTTTTTTAGTTAGGGATAATGATAGGGATAGTTATTTCATATATTTGGATATTGAAAATCAGATTTTTGAGATTGACAATGATCATTCTTTTCTAAGTGAACTAGAAAGTTCTTTTTCTAATTATAAGAATTTTAGTTATCTGAATAATGTATCTAATAGTGACGATCCTCACGATGATCCTTACATGTATAATACTAAATATAGTTGGAATAACCACATTAATAGTTGTATTGACAGTTATTTTCTTTCTCAAATTTGTATTGATAGTTACATTTTAAGTGGTATTGTCAATTATAGTGACAGTTACATTTATAGTTACATTTTTGATGAAAGCAGAACTAGTAGTGAAAACCAGAGTTCAAGTATAAAACCGAGCCTGGATGATAGTGATTTAACTATAACAGAAACAGAAAGATCTAATGATCTAGATGTGACTCCAAAATACAAGCATTTGTGGGTTCAATGCGAAAATTGTTATGGATTAAATTATAAGAGATTTTTTAAATCAAAAATGAATATTTGCGAACACTGTGGACATCATTTGAAAATGAATAGTTCAGATAGAATCGAACTTTCGATTGATCCAGGTACTTGGGTTCCGATGGATGAAGACATGGTCTCTCTGGATCCCATTGAATTTAATTTAGAAGAGGAACCCTACAAAGATCGTATTGATTCTTATCAAAGAAAGACAGGATTAACTGAGGCTGTTCAAACGGGCACAGGTCAACTAAACGGTATTCCCGTAGCAATTGGGATTATGGATTTTCAGTTTATGGGTGGTAGTATGGGATCGGTAGTTGGCGAGAAAATCACCCGTTTGATCGAATATGCTACCAATCAATTTTTACCTCTTATTTTAGTGTGTGCTTCTGGAGGAGCACGCATGCAAGAAGGAAGTTTGAGCTTGATGCAAATGGCTAAAATATCTTCCGCTTTATATGATTATCAATCAAATAAAAAGTTATTCTATGTATCAATCCTTACATCTCCTACTACTGGTGGGGTGACAGCTAGTTTTGGTATGTTGGGGGATATCATTATTGCTGAACCCAATGCCTACATTGCCTTTGCGGGTAAAAGAGTAATTGAACAAACATTGAATAAAACAGTACCTGAGGGCTCACAAGCGGCTGAATATTTATTCCATAAGGGCCTATTCGATCCAATCGTACCGCGTAATCTTTTAAAAGGCGTTCTGAGTGAGTTATTTCAGCTTCATGCGTTCTTTCCTCTGAATCAAAATTCAATCAAGTAGAGCCTTAATAAAAATTTAAAATATATAATATATATATATATAAAATAGAAATGCTTTTTTTTTTGTGTATAGAACAAGTAGTTATTTAGTTTATAGAAATCAAAGTCAAAATCCATTCTTCGGATTTTATTTTGACTTTGATAACATTTGGTAACATAAGATTTAATTGTAAAAAAAAAAGAGTGAATTCTTTCTTCCGCGAAATTCAAATTAGGCAAGGGGAATAAAACGAGAATTTCACGTTCCCTTCTTATGTGTATATGATTCACATATAGAAAATATAAAAGTATAGAAAGATGCAAGATTCTATATTTTTTGAGAATGTTCAGTTTTACTAAGAATCCCTATTCCCGGATCGGATTCTAACAAATTTTTCGGGAATTTGTAACAAACTCTTTCTTTATTTTATTCACGTTTATTAAATTCAAATTATTAGACAAAAACAAGATAATAAAAAATAATAAAAAAAGGAGATTATCATACACATACATATCTATATATTTCATGTAGAAAGATGAAAAATTCTATTTCGTTAGTTCTACATTCCTTGCACTTATTTTCTTATCTTATTTTATTTATAAATTTTAGAAATTGTTATATTTATTATTTTATTTATATATTTTATTTATATATTAATATTATGTACTTACATATACTCAATTATGTACTCATTTAGCTATACTTAGTATAATTATATATTATATGAATTATAATAATTATACGATACCTTTATAACAATATAAATAACAATAGAACAATAACAGGTACAAATATTAAATCCAGGTATCTATTTTATGACAACTTTCAATAACTTACCCTCTATTTTGGTGCCTTTAGTGGGCCTAGTATTTCCGGCAATTGCGATGGCTTCTTTATTTCTTCATGTTCAAAAAAACAAGATTTTTTAGATATAGATATGATAGGGCCAAATCTTATCTATTTTTTTTTTCAAGACTTAGACCATAATACAGATATTGATTTCTTAGAATAAAATATGTGATGCAGTTTCCCCTGAACATAAGCTATTATGCATGCGTAAACATGATATATACATAAATGAATTATAGCTATTTGAAAAAAAAAATCGGGATTGGGGCGAATGTCTGAAATGTAAAGTAAATGTATCCATATGTAGATATCTATAGGGAATCATACGAAGTGGATCTTATTATTTTAGATCTAAGCAATTCGATGAATTACTCCTAAAAGTTCACATCGGAATAGTGCTAGTTGATGAGAGTTACTTCGGAAACACACAAAAAAAGTCAAATTCATTTGGGTTATTCTCTCAATTTCAATAAAATGCAACTAGATCTAGTATGAATTGGCGATCAGAACATATATGGATAGAACTTATAGCGGGGTCTCGAAAAACAAGTAATTTCTGCTGGGCCTTTATCCTTTTTTTAGGTTCATTAGGGTTTTTATTAGTTGGAATTTCCAGTTATCTTGGTAGGAATTTTATATCTTTATTTCCGTCTCCACAAATCATTTCTTTTCCACAGGGGATCGTGATGTCTTTCTACGGGATTGCGGGTCTCTTTATTAGCTCCTATTTGTGGTGCACAATCTCATGGAATGTAGGTAGTGGTTATGATCGATTCGATAGAAAAGAAGGAATAGTGTGTATTTTTCGTTGGGGATTTCCTGGAAAAAATCGTCGCATCTTACTCCAATTCCTTATGAAAGACATCCAGTCCATCAGAATAGAAGTGAAAGAGGGTATTTATGCTCGTCGTGTCCTTTATATGGAAATCAGAGGCCATGGGGCTATTCCCCTGACTCGTACTGATGAGAATTTGACTCCACGAGAAATTGAGCAAAAAGCTGCTGAATTGGCTTATTTCTTGCGTGTACCAATTGAAGTATTTTGAAAAATGAACTGAAAAGAGTGAATGCTTTTTTTTTTTCAAAAAATTGGATATTCTGATAGAAAGAGAATTCTTTTCTTTCAAAATCCGAATAATATTCATGGGCGCCTTTGTGCATTTATTTATCGAAAGGAGGCACTTTTTTCGAATTTTAGCAAATGATATATTTGGAAACAATATCTTTATTCGCATTTGAAGTGCGAATTTGGAGTGGACTCTTTCTTATTCCATTTCTGTATTATTTCTAAATTCAAGTACTAACCACTGAATCATACAGAAAAAAAAAGGGAATAGATTCATGGGCTCGATGACTTGTAATAGAACTTATCCTTGATATGAATATTAGTATTAGTTAGTATCGTATGGAGTCGACGAATGAGGTGAGTTCATTAAAAATTCAAAGACGAAAAAATGGCAAAAAAGAAAGCATTCATTCCCCTTCTATATCTTGCATCTTCTATAGTATTTTTGCCCTGGTGGATCTCTCTCTCATTTACTAAAAGTCTGGAATCTTGGGTTACTAATTGGTGGGATACTATGGAATCCGAAATTTTCTTGAATATCATTCAAGAAAAGAGTATTCTAAAAAAATTCATAGAATTAGAGGAACTCTTCCTCTTGGACGAAATGATAAAGGAATACCCGGAAACACATCTAGAAAAGCTTCGTATCGGAATCTACAAAGAAACGATCCAATTGATCAAGATACACAATGGGGATTGTATCCATACGATTTTGAACTTCTCGACAAATATAATCTGTTTCGTTATTCTAAGTGGTTATTCGATTTTAGGTAATGAAAAACTTGTTATTCTTAACTCTTGGGTTCAAGAATTCCTATATAACTTAAGCGACACAATAAAAGCTTTTTCAATTCTTTTATTAACTGATTTATGTATAGGATTCCATTCGCCCCACGGTTGGGAACTAATGATTGGCTCTTTATACAAAGATTTTGGATTTGATCATAACGATCAAATTATATCCGGTCTTGTTTCCACTTTTCCGGTCATTCTAGATACAATTTTAAAATATTTGATCTTCCGTTATTTAAATCGTGTATCTCCCTCACTTGTAGTGATTTATCATTCACTGAATGACTGAAAAATGATTCACTGATCAAATTATAATGGTTGTTACTTTGTACATAAGCAAAACATTCAAAATTGTACTTATTCTTTCTACTCCTACAAGGAATTCTTCCTATATTCCATTAATATTTTTTTAGTAAATAGCAAAATCATAGATAGGGAACTATACTAGACTAGGGACCTACCTAATTTTATTGTATAAATTTTCGATACCAATGATTGGACCATGCAAACTATAAATACTCTTTTTTCTTGGATAAAGGAAGAGATTACTCGATCCATTTCCATATCGCTCATGATATATATAATCATTAGGACACCCAGTTCAAACGCATATCCCATTTTTGCACAGCAGGGTTATGAAAACCCACGAGAAGCGACTGGCCGTATTGTATGTGCCAATTGCCATTTAGCTAATAAAGCCGTAGATATCGAGGTTCCACAAGCGGTACTTCCTGATACTGTATTTGAAGCAGTTGTTCGAATTCCTTATGATATACAACTGAAACAAGTTCTTGCTAATGGTAAAAAGGGAGCTTTGAATGTAGGGGCTGTTCTTATTTTACCTGAGGGGTTTGAATTAGCCCCCCCCGATCGTATTTCGCCCGAGATTAAAGAAAAGATAGGCAATCCGTCTTTTCAGAACTATCGCCCTACTAAAAAAAATATTCTTGTGATAGGTCCTGTTCCTGGTCAGAAATATAGCGAAGTAACCTTTCCTATTCTTTCTCCAGACCCCGCTACTAAGAAAGATGTTCACTTCTTAAAATATCC